GGATCGGTTTTTTAGCAAGGTACGGAATGTATTGTCAAATATTCCATATGATTCCACAAGATCTATTTTCGTTCAAGTAATGGATTCTAGCCAATGGAAAGGATCTTCTTCTGATCAATCCAGAGATCATTTCGATTCCGTTAGAAATGAGAATTCAGAATATCACACATTGATCGATCAAACAGAGATTCAGCAACTAAAAGAGAGATCGATTATTTGGGATCCTTCCTTTCTTCAAACGGAACGAACAGAGATAGAATCAGATCGATTCCCGAAATGCCTTTTTGGATCTTCCTCCATGTCCTGGCTATTCACGGAACCTGAGAAGCGGATGAAGAATCATCTGCTTCCGGAAGAAATCGAAGAATTTCTTGGGAATCCTACAAGATCGATTCGTTCTTTTTTCTCTGACAGATGGTCAGAACTTCATCTGGGTTCGAATCCTACTGAGAGGTCCACTAGAGATCATAAATTGTTGAATAAAAAACAAGATGTTTCTTTTGTCCCTTCCAGGCGAGCGGAAAATAAAGAAATGGTTGATATATTCAAGATAATTACGTATTTACAAGATACCGTCTCAATTCATCCTTCGGAACCAGATCCGGGATGTGATATGGTTCCGAAGGATGAACCGGATATGGACAGCTCCAATAAGATTTCATTCTTGAACAAAAATCCATTTTTTTCTTTCTTTCATCTATTCCATGACCGGAACAAAGGGGGATACGCGTTACGCCACGATTTTTTTGAATCAGAAGAGAGATTCCCAGAAATGGCGGATCTATTCACTCTATCAATAACCGAGCCGGATCTGGTGTTTCATAGGGGATTTTCCTTTTCTATTGATTCCTACGGGTTGGATCAAAAAAAATTCTTGAATGAGGTATTCAACTCCAGAGATGAATCGAAAAAGAAATCTTTTCTGATTCAAATCCAATATAGCACCTATGGGTACATAAGAAATGTATCGAATCAATTCTTTTTAATGAATAGATCCGATCGCAACTTCGAATATGGAATTCAAAGGGATCAGATAGGAAATGATACTCTGAATCATAGAACTATAATGAAATATACGATCAACCAACATTTATCGAATTTGAAAAAGAGTCAGAAGAAATGGTTTGATCCTCTTATTTCTCGAACTGAGAGATCCATGAATCGGGATCCTGATGCATATAGATACAAATGGTCCAATGGGAGCAATAATTTCCAGGAACATTTGGAACATTTCGTTTCTGAACAGAAGAATCCTTTTCAAGTAGTGCAAGTAGTGTTCGATCAATTACGTATTAATCAATATTCGATTGATTGGTCCGAGGCTATCGACAAAGAAGATTTGTCTAAGCCACTTCGTTTCTTTTTGTCCAAGTCACTTCTCTTTTTGTCCAAATCACTTCTCTTTTTGTCCAAGTCACTTCCCTTTTTCTTTGTGAGTATCGGGAATATCCCCATTCATAGGTCCGAGATCCACATCTATGAATTGAAAGGTCCGAATGATCAACTCTGCAATCAGTTGTTAGAATCCATAGGTGTTCAAATCGTTCATTTGAAGAAATTGAAACCCTTCTTATTGGATGATCATGATACTTCCCAAAGACCAAAATTCTTGATCAATGGAGGAACAATATTACCATTTTTGTTCAAAAAGATACCAAAGCGGGTCATTGACTCATTCCATACTAGAAAGAATCGCAGGAAATCCTTTGATAACACGGATTCCTATTTCTCAATGATATCCCACGATCGAGACAATTGGCTGAATCCCGTGAAACCATTTCATAGAAGTTCATTGATATCTTCTTTTTATAAAGCAAATCGACTTCGATTCTTGAATGATCCACATCACTTCTGGTTCTATTGTAACAAAGGATTCCCCTTTGATGTGGAAAAGACCCGTATCAATAATTATGATCGTACATATGGACAATTCCTCAATATCTTGTCCATTCGCAACAAAATCTTTTCTTTGTGCGTGGGTAAAAAAAAATATCTTTCACCAATCGAGTCACAGGTATCTGACATCTTCATACCTAACGATTTCCCACAAAGTGGTGATGAAACGTATAACTTGTACAAATCGTACAAATCTTTCCATTTTCCAATTCGATCCGATCCATTCGTTCGTGGAGCTATTTACTCGATCGCAGACATTTCTGCAACACCTCTAACAGAGGAACAAATAGTCAATTTGGAAAAAACTTATTGTCAGCCTCTTTCGGATATGAATCTATCTGATTCAGAAGGGAATAACTTGCATCAGTATCTCAGTTTCAATTCAAACATGGGTTTGATTCACACTCCATGTTCTGAGAAGTATTTACCATCCGGAAAGAGGAAAAAACGGAGTCTTTGTCTAAAGAAATGCGTTGAGAAAGGGCAGATGTATAGAACCTTTCAACGAGATAGTGTCTCAAAATGGAACCTGTTCCAAACATATATGCCATGGTTCCTTACTTCGACAGGGTGCAAATATCTCAATTTCACCCTTTTAGATACTCTTTCAGACCCATTGCCGATACTGAGTAGTAGTCAAAAATTTGTATACATTTTTCATGATATGATGCATGGATCAGATATATCACGGCCATTTCCTCAGAAGATTCTTCCACAATGGACTCTGATAAGTGAGATTTCGAGTCAATGTTTACAGAATCTTCTTCTGTCCGACGAAATGATTCATCGAAATAATGAGTCACCCGTTCCATTGATATGGGCACATCTGAGATCAACAAATGCTCGGGAGTTCCTCTATTCCATCTTTTTCCTTCTTCTTGTTGCTGGATATCTCGTTCGTATACATCTTCTCTTTGTTTCCCGAGCCTCTAGTGAGTTACAGACAGAGTTAGAAAAGATCAAATCTTTGATGATTCCATCATACATGATGGAATTTCGAAAACTTCTGGATAGGTATCCTACATCTGAACTGAATCCTTTCTGGTTAAAGAATCTCTTTCTAGTTGTTCTGGAACAATTAGGAGATTCTCTGGAAGAAATACGGGGTTTTGCTTCTGGTGGCAACATGCTATTGGGTGGTGGTCCCGCTTATGGGGTCAAATCAATACGTTCTAAGAAGAAATATTGGAAGATCAATCTCATCGATCTCATACCAAATCCCATCAATCGAATCCTTTTTTCGAGAAATACGAGACATCTAAGTCGTACAAGTAAAGAGATCTATTCATTGATAAGAAAAAGAAAAAACGTGAACGGTGATTGGATTGATGAGAAAATAGAATTCTGGGTCGCGAACAGTGATTTGATTGATGATGAAGAAAGAGAATTCTTGGTTCAGTTCTCCACCTTAACGACAGAAAAAAGGATTGATCAAATTCTATTGAGTCTGACTCATAGTGATCATTTATCAAAGAATGACTCTGGTTATCAAATGATTGAACAACCGGGATCAATTTACTTACGATACTTAGTTGACATTCATCAAAAGGATCTAATGAATTATGAGTTCAATAGATCCTGTTTAGCAGAAAGACGGATATTCCTTGCTCATTATAAGACAATCACTTATTCACAAACCTCGTGTGGGGCTAATAGTTTTCATTCCCCATCTCCTCATGGAAAACCCTTTTCGCTCCGCTTAGCCCTATCCCCTTCTAGAGGTATTTTAGTGATAGGTTCTATAGGAACTGGACGATCCTGTTTGGTCAAATACCTAGCGACAAACTCCTATGTTCCTTTCATTACGGTATTTCCGAACAAGTTCCTGGATGACAAGCCTAAAGGTTATCTTATTGATGATATCGATATTGATGATAGTGACGATATTGATGATAGTGATGATGACCTTGATATTGATACGGAGCTGCTAACTATGACGAATGTGCTAACTATGTATATGACGCCGAAAATAGACCGATTTGATATCACCCTTCAATTCGAATTAGCAAAAGCAATGTCTCCTTGCATAATATGGATTCCAAACATTCATGATCTGCATGTGAATGAGTCGAATTACTTATCCCTCGGTCTATTAGAGAACTATCTCTCCAGGGATTGTGAAAGATGTTCCACTGGAAAGATTCTTGTTATTGCTTCGACTCATATTCCCCAAAAAGTGGATCCCGCTCTAATAGCTCCGAATAAATTAAATACATGCATTAAGATACGAAGGCTTCTTCTTCCACAACAACGAAAGCACTTTTTCATTCTTTCATATACTAGGGGATTTCACTTGGAAAAGAAGATGTTCCATACTAACGGATTCGGGTCCATAACCATGGGTTCCAATGCGCGAGATCTTGTAGCACTTATCAATGAGGCCCTATCAATTAGTATTACACAGAAGAAATCCATTATAGAAATTAATACAATTAGATCAGCTCTTCATAGAAAAACTTGGGATTTTCGATCCCAGATAAGATCGGTTCAGGATCATGGGATCCTTTTCTATCAGATAGGAAGGGCTGTTACACAAAATGTACTTCTAAGTAATTGCCCCATAGATCCTATATCTATCTATATGAAGAAGAAATCATGTAAGGGAGGGGATTTTTCTTTGTACAAATGGTACTTCGAACTTGGAACGAGCATGAAGAAATTAACGATACTTCTTTATCTTTTGAGTTGTTCTGCCGGATCGGTCGCTCAAGATCTTTGGTCTTCATCCAGACACGATGAAAAAAATTGGATCACTTCTTATGGATTCGTTGAGAATGATTCTGATCTAGTTCATGGCCTATTACTATTATTACTCTTAGAAGTAGAAGGCGCTCTGGCTCTGGCGAGATCCTCACGGACAGAAAAATATTGCAGTCAGTTTGATAATAATCGAGTGACATTACTTCTTCGGTCCGAACCAAGGAATCAGTTAGATATGATGCAAAATGGATCTTGTTCTATCGTTGATCAGAGATTTCTATATGAAAAATACGAATCGGAGTTTGAAGAAGGGGAAGGGGCCCTCGATCCGCAACAGATAGAGAAGGATTTATTCAATCACATAGTTTGGGCTCCTAGAATATGGCGCCCTTGTGGCAATCTAT